ATGTAAAAGATTTATGGATGAACTTAACAATTTGGATAATATATCCAAATCTATGCCTTCCTGATTGAAGAAAGGAATTCCTATGACTCCAACGAACAACGTAAATAAAACTAATACAAGCATCGGAAATAACATAGTATTGTCTGACTCATGGGGATATGAGAAAGTGCTTTTAGTGCCAAAACGAGTAATACTAATAAAAGGCTGCACCGTGCTTCTTACATTTTCATTACTATTTTCATTACTATTAATTCGATATGTGTTTAAAAAATAAGTTTTTTCATTGTTTTTCGTCGTTAATAAATATAATAAACGCAAATTTTTTTTAATAATTTCGGGTCCTTCTTTATCTTTACCCCATAGAGACATTGAATAGAACGAACTACTTTTTTTGCCACTGTAAGTTTGAAAATAAACGTTTAAATGTCCTTCAAAAGCAAGTAAATAGATCCGAAACATATAAAATGCAGTTAATCCTGCTGTGGACCAAGCTATTATTGCAAAAATAGGTGAATACAACCAACTATCATTAAGAATTTCATCTTTGGACCAAAAACAAGCAAGGGGTGGAATACCAGAAAGAGAAAGTGTACCCAATAAAAAAGCAGTTTTTGTAATTGGTACATATTTTCTTAAACCGCCCATAAGAACCATATTCTGACTTTTATCTGGAGAATATCCAACAATAGCTTCCATCGCATGAATAATTGATCCAGATCCTAAGAACAACAATGCCTTCGAATAAGCATGAGTAATCAAATGAAATAAAGCAGCTCGATAAGACCCCATACCTAGAGCTAACATCATATAACCCAATTGAGACATTGTAGAATAAGCTAAGCTTTTCTTAATATCTTTTTGAGCAAGAGCTAAAGTGGCTCCTAAAAATAATGTTATTATACCTATCAAAGCTATTAGATTTAGAATGTAAGGTATAACTATGAAAAGAGGAAGAAGCCGAGCTACAAGAAAAATTCCTGCTGCTACCATAGTAGCGGCATGTATAAGAGCCGAAATGGGGGTAGGCCCTTCCATGGCATCAGGTAACCATACATGAAGGGGAAATTGGGCGGATTTAGCAACAGCGCCGGCAAATAATAGGGAGGCGCATAAAGTAACAAATAAAAAATTAACTTCATTATTATAAACCAAGTTATTGAATATTTCAAACAAATCCCGAAATTCGAAACTACCTGTTATCCAATAAAAACCCAAAATTCCTAATAATAAACCAAAATCCCCAACACGATTAGTTACAAACGCTTTTTGACAAGCATTCGCGGCACTGGGTCGTGTGAACCAAAAACCTATTAATAGATAAGAACACACTCCAACTAATTCCCAAAAAATATAAATTTGTATCAAATTAGAACTAGTAACTAATCCCAACATTGAAGTATTGGAAAAACTCATATAAGCAAAAAATCTCAAATATCCCTGATCATGAGACATATAATTGTCACTATAAATAAGAACCATAATTCCAACAGTAGTTATTAATATCGACATAATAGAAGTAAGTGGATCAACCAAGCAGCCAAATTCTAAAGAAAAATCATTATTGATGGTCCAAGACCATACATATTGATAGACATAATTATTATTTATTTGCTGAATAGAAAAAAGGGCTGAAAAAACCATAACTATACTTAATAATAAAACACTAGGAAAAGCCCACATACGGCGAAGATTTTTTGTTGCCGTTGGAAAAAGTAGAAGTCCTGTTCCAATTAAGATAGGAACTGGAAGTGGAATGAAAGGTATAATCCATGAATATTGATATGTATATTCCATAAAAAAATAAAAAAAAAAATTTATCTTAATTAATTGTTTCTGAGTCACCGGTTCTTATTTCTTTTCTTTTGAAAGGGGTCGGTTAATAAATAATAAAAAAAAATTAAGATATATAAAATAAAACTTAAATAGAATTTTCTAGCCTTAATTATTCTGAATCTTTCCAAACTACTTCAAATATTTAAAATCAAGAGGTTATAATTGGTCAAATGATATAAATAAGTCACTAGTGAAAAATAAATACGTATTTAATTTTATTAATACTGAATTGTTAATATTAAATTCAAATTTTTAAATAAAATTTTATGAAGATAAAAAATGAAAATTAGAATTTTCATTTTAATTATTACGTATTACAATAATTTTTTTATATCTATAGAACAAGGATAAATAATTATACCAAAAACAGTATTTGATATGAATCATAAAGCCCATAACTAAAACTATTTATTGTAATTCGGTTATTTAGAATCATTAACCAATTTGTTTTGTAACTAATTGTTTGTCTTCCATTACAATAAAAGCTATTTGTAGGAAATGCTATGATATCCAACACTTTCATTTTACGGAAAAAAAAGGGGGCAAATAAAATGCCTTTAAATTATGTATTTTGTATCCTTTAACAGATTAACTACTAGTCTCATTTGATAATTAAAATTTTGTGGACTCTTTCTTCGAGCTTGACCAATTAAATTAATATTAAATTAATTAATATAATAGAAAAAATTATTAAAGTTTTTTTTTTTAATTAAGCGGGAGAAGGATTGGGTTATTAAACTTTTAGATTTTTTTATTACATGTATAAATGTAACATGACGAAAATAGAAAGAAAACGAAACGGACAATCTTTCTTTTTTTTTTTTTTATTTTTTTTTTATCAACTTCAATCTATTTGGCATAGTGTACCTTATCGTTCTTATTAATATTTTATGTGATTTTTACCCCCCCCCCTTTTTTTTTGGAGTCTAATTTAGAGAAAAAATAGATAGAGAATAGTAAAGAACAATTGATTTTGAACAATAGATGTCTTTCACATCCAACCGAAAAACCTATTATAACTTTTTAATGGCAGTTCCAAAAAAGCGCACCTCTATTTCAAAAAAACGTATTCGTAAAAATATTTGGAAAAGGAAGGGATATAGGGCAGCATTGAAAGCTTTTTCGTTAGCGAAATCTCTTTCTACCGGGAGTTCTAAAAGTTTTTTTTGTGTAACAAATAAATAATCTGAATCGTTCTAATAACTAATAAAGTGATAGATAAAGTGATAGAATTCTGTTTATAGTTTATTTATAAGTTATAAAAATGATAAATAATATTTATCAATTATAATTAATATTAACATCATAATAGTATAGTAAAAGAATAAATATTAATATATAAGATAAATTACAATATAAACAATATACATTAAAAATAAAATAAATAAAAAAGAATTAGTCTCATAATGTTTTAATTTAAACGAATATAAAATTGAATTTGTTTTACTTAAATTTGAAGCCAAATTTTTCTTTCGTTTCTGATATAGATAAGAATTCTGTTGTCTACTGAATTCTAAAAATGAATGGTACTTTTTTGTTTGAAAAAAGGGTAAACGCAAGCGCAAGGTTTCGCCTTTCATTTTAGTATGTTTTATCATTTTCCGGATGGGGATTATCACTTTCCCCATCGCCCTTACTCAATAATAAAAAGAATTTTTTTTTAGTTATATTTTTTATTTTATATTATAAAGAAGAGGTCGTTGAAACTAATTGATTAAGTTTAAAATGTTTTTTTATAATCTTTTAAACCATTATTTTGGGTTTTAGAAATTATTATCACTATATAAATTCCTTAAACCCAATTAAATTAATAAAAGCCCCGTTTACATTTTTAGGTAGTTATATGACGAATGCGCCAATTTTGAGTGATCTATTTTAGATCCTATGTTTCGATTGGAAGATCGATCAAGATATAATATATATATATTAATTAAAAAATTTAGAAAATATTTTGAAGTACGGTACAATTTCTATACGAAATTTTTTTATATGATTGATACGACCATCCCAAATACCTAACTTAATGGGTTTGCTAAATCTTAACGCAAATTCTCTACACAACAAAAAATCCTAACGCAACCTAACTATGCAAATATTTACATAAATCTTTTGAGTGTATCGCTGAAATTGTGTTATATAAAAATTCGATTTTTATATTAATCGATAAAATGCATTTTTTATTTTAGATTAATAAAATAAATGATAAAAGAAATTAATCATTAAAAAATGCAAACGAGGCAGAACATTTTTTTTACTTATATCCAGGGATTGAAGTAAAAATTATCTAGTTACAACTGTTCCATTTTAGTTTTAGGAGAGCATAAAGTAATAGCCTACGAAAAAATACATTGTTAGTTCAGTTAAATTTAAATAAAATTGACATCCTAAAATACTAAATAACTAAATAAAAAGATAATAATAAGAAAAATCAATATTATTAACGTTAACGAAAACGTTTTAATCCCTAATTTTTAAACAAGTTTTTATTCATCAATTTGAATGGTTTCCTAAAAAAAAATATTGGATTGAATTAACTCCTTCAAGCTCGACGATTGAATAAAAATAGGTTATTATGATTTCGAATAAGCCGCTATGGTGAAATCGGTAGACACGCTGCTCTTAGGAAGCAGTGCTAGAGCATCTCGGTTCGAGTCCGAGTGGCGGCATGGCATCTTCTAAAAGAGTAAGTCCTATAATGAATTCAATTCCCGATTTCAATTCCTATAATTGAGGGATGCCCTTATAAATTTAATAATTTTTATGATATTTTCAACTTTAGAGCATATATTAACTCATATATCCTTTTCGATCGTTTCAATTGTAATTACAATTCATTTGATAATTTTATTAGTCGATGAAATCGTAGGACTAGATGATTCGTCAGAAAAGGGGATGATAGCTACTTTTTTCTGCATAACAGGATTATTAGTTACTCGTTGGATGTATTTGAGGCATTTACCATTAAGTGATTTATATGAATCATTAATTTTTCTTTCGTGGAGTTTTTCCATTATTCATATTATTCCGTATTTTAAAAAACAGAAAAACCATTTAAGCGCAATAACCGCGCCAAGTGCTATTTTTACTCAAGGTTTTGCTACTTCGGGTCTTTTAACTGAAATGCATCAATCCGCGATATTAGTACCCGCTCTCCAATCCCATTGGTTAATGATGCACGTAAGTATGATGGTATTGAGCTATGCAGCTCTTTTGTGTGGATCATTATTATCACTAGCTCTTCTAGTCATTACATTTCGAAAATTCATAAGGATTTTTAGTAAAAGCAATAATTTAGAAAATGAGTCAGTTTACTTTAGTGAGATTCAATACGTGAACGAAAGAAACAATGTCTTACGAAACACTTCTTTTATTTCGTCTCAAAATTATTACAGGTATCAATTGATTCAACAATTGGATCGTTGGAGTTATCGTATTATTAGTCTAGGGTTTATCCTTTTAACCGTAGGTATTCTTTCGGGAGCAGTATGGGCTAATGAAGCATGGGGATCATATTGGAATTGGGATCCAAAGGAGACTTGGGCATTTATTACTTGGACCATATTCGCTATTTATTTACATATTAGAACAAATAAAAATTTTGAAAGTGTAAATTCTGCAATTGTGGCCTCAATGGGCTTTCTTATAATTTGGATATGCTATTTTGGGGTTAATCTATTAGGAATAGGGTTGCATAGTTATGGTTCATTTACATTAACATCTAATTGAATAAAAGACTTGACGAATAGAAACATAGGACGGCATACAGGTATATATACGAAAACTTCATGTAAACAATCAAGAACCATTTGAATCATTTCCATTACTTGATTCAAATGGTTCTCACAAATTCAAAAGATATCTAGTTATAATAGAATTCCAATTTATTTATTTTACTTAAAAGAATATATATTTATTTTACTTAAAAGAATATAAAAGACTCATTTTTTTATTGTACAATCAACCATTTTTAAAATCATGGGATTTCAGTTTCATTTTTTGGTTTACTCACAAAAACTATCGAAAAAAATAATTGGATATAATAGCTTCGACCTTGTCAACTGATAATGATAAAACGAAATCGGGATAAACACCAATACCTATTACAGGTAAAAGGATAGAGATCGAAACAAATAATTCTCGCGGTCCAGAATCAAAAAAATAAGAGTTTGGGGCATTAAAAAGCTTGTATCCATAGAACATCTGGCGTAACATAGATAATGAATAAATAGGAGTTAATATCATTCCAATTGCCATTACAAAAGTTATTAATATTTTTGTCATTAAAAGATATTTTTGACTAGTAAGTATTCCAAAAAAAACTAACAATTCGGCAACAAAACCGCTCATGCCCGGTAATGCAAGAGAAGCCATTGATAAGATACTGAAAGTCGTGAATATTTTTGGAATTGCGATAGCCATTCCGCCCATTTCGTCGAGATAAACAAGACGTATTCTATCATAACTCGTTCCGGCCAAGAAAAAAAGCGCAGCGCCAATAAATCCGTGAGAGATTATTTGTAAAATGGCTCCGTTGAGTCCTGTATCGCTTATAGAACCAATTCCTATAATTATGAAACCCATATGAGATACAGAAGAGTAGGCTATTCTTTTTTTTAAATTACGCTGACCGGGAGATGTTGAAGCTGCATAGATTATTTGAATTGTGCCTACTATAATCAACCAGGGAGAGAATATAGAATGGGCGTGGGGTAATAATTCCATATTGATCCGAACCAATCCATACGCTCCCATTTTTAATAAGATTCCGGCTAAAAGCATACAAGTACTGTAATGTGCCTCTCCATGGGTGTCTGGTAACCATGTATGTAAGGGTATGATCGGTGATTTGACAGCAAAAGCAATAAGAAATCCAATATAGAATATTATTTCCAGTGCTACAGGATACGATTGATTAGCTGATGTTTCAAAATTTAATGTTGGTTCATTGGAACCATATAAACCAATACCCAAAACTCCCATTAATAAAAAAACGGAACTTCCTGCAGTGTACAAAATAAATTTTGTAGCTGAATACAAACGTTTCTTTCCCCCCCACATGGATAGAAGTAGATAAACTGGAATTAATTCTAACTCCCACATGATGAAAAAAAGTAAAAGGTCTCGAGAAGAAAATGGTCCTATTTGACCGCTATACATTGCTAACATCAGAAAATGGAATAGTCGGGAATCTCGAGTAATCGGCCGAGCCGCTAAAGTAGCTAAAGTTGTGATAAATCCTGTCAGTAAAATGGGTCCTATAGAAATTCCATCTATTCCCAATCTCCAGTAAAAATCAAAAAAATCGATCCATTTATAATCCTCTGTCAGTTGCATTAATGGATCATCCAATTGGAAACGATAACCGAATGCATAGGTTGTTAGAAGGAGTTCCATTGTGCATATACCTATAGTATACCACCGAATTATCTTATTTCCTCTATGAGGGAGAAAGAAAATTAAGGAACCCGCGAATATTGGCAAAACTACAACTAGCGTTAACCAAGGAAAATTATTCATGGTAAAAACAAGATAAACTTGGACCAGAAAAACCCGTGCTCAAAATAAATAGTTTTTGAGCGCGGGTTTTTGTCGGTAAAGGTAAAAAAATCAAATGTATTCAAGTGGGGTTTTCTGGAACGTATTAATAAGCCAGACCCATACTTCGAGTTGTTTCATGCCATAAATAAACTCGAACACTCAAGAAATCTGTCGGACAGGCGGATTCACATCTCTTACAACCGACACAGTCCTCTGTTCTTGGAGCAGAAGCAATTTGCTTAGCTTTACACCCGTCCCAAGGTATCATTTCTAATACATCCGTTGGGCAGGCGCGCACGCATTGAGTACACCCTATACACGTATCATAAATCTTTACTGAATGTGACATTTGGATCTATAAATTTTTGAATGTCAGAAAGTTTCGATCTAGTAAACTTGTAAATGAATCATATATTTAGACACCAGATGAATCAATAATTTATCATAATTTTTCTAATCAATCTACTTCTGGATTGACTCATGCGATAGAGCCAAGATACTTTAATTTCTTACATTTTTGAAAACATGTATTATTACGTAATGTATGGTCATGGTAATTCTAATTTATGAATATTAGAATTTATATGATTAATACTACTTATTCAACAAATTCGATTGATTGATACGAGTTGATTTTCTGTTACGATAAATTGATGAAACAATAGCCGGGCCAATAGCTGCTTCAGCGGCTGCAATAGCTATAACAAAAATTGAGAAAATATTTCCTTTTAATTGGCGACTATCAAAAAAATCAGAAAATGTTACGAAATTCATATTAACCGCATTCAGTATAAGTTCAAGACACATAAGGGCTCTAACCATATTCCGGCTCGTGATCAATCCATAGATACCGATAGAAAATAAGTAGGCACTCAAAATAAGTACATGTTCGAGCATCATTGACCAACTCCTTATCAATTTCGATTCATTTCAATATGAACTGAACAACAATTCAACAGATTCAATTGACTAGAATAAAAAAAAGTACGGAACAAAGGCAGATTTTCTATTGTTAATAGAATAGATTGAATAATTTCTATTTTAGACATAAACAATCTTTAATTAAAGGGAAATAAATGTAATGTAATAAAACCGAACAGAGTTTAATGTGCATTGCTAATTCTATAAATTTTTTACTGTCGCGCCACGGCAATTGCACCTATCAAAGCGGCTAAAAGAATTATCGAAACGAATTCAAATGGAAGAAAAAAATCTGTTGATAAATGAATTCCAATTTGTTGACTATTACTTATCAAATCTTGCTCTATAATCTGGTTTGATCTTGTAGTCCAAATAATTCCGTACCATGACGTATCCGTAATAATAATCATGAGTAAAACAAAAATACTTGTACAAACTGGCAAAGTAACCACATCCCCAATGGTCCAAAGATTCAAATCTTTGTAATATTCTGAACCATTCATGAACATCACAGCAAATACGATTAAAACATTTATAGCTCCCACGTAAATAAGGAGTTGTGCAGCAGCTACAAAATAAGAGTTTAATAGAATATAGAATAAGGATATACAAACAAGAACCAGTCCCAATGAAAAGGCAGAATAAATGGGGTTGGTAAATAATACCACCCCCATACCTCCTAGTATAAGAACCGATCCCAGAAAGACTAAAAGAAAATCATGTATTGGTCCGGGCAAATCCATTATATGTAAAATACGAGATAAATAAATAGAAATGTTTTTCATGACCTTATTGAGACCCGACCAGAAAATTTTTTTTTATGATTTTTGAGCAATTCCTAATTTAATCCTAAGTAAATAAATACTAAGGGATATGAATAAATGTGAGTACTATTATTGGACTAATTTCATTCTTTATCTGAAAGAGTCGTTCTAATTCTAAACTATATATTTTAAAACAATTATGGATATATTAATTAATGGATTTTCAATCCAAATTAAGACGCGTTTCTTACCAACCAATCAATAGTTGGTATTTGTAGTTATTGACCAAACAACACGAAAGAAACCTAAATTCCTTCTCTATTAGTTATTAGTAAAGTAATTATAAATTATTCGTTAATAGGAGATTTACTTATTTATTTGAGGCGAATTCAAAATTGTTCGAATTGTATAATCGTCAATTACTGACATTGGTAAACGACCCAAAGCAATTTGATTATAATTCAATTCGTGACGATCATAAGTAGAAAGTTCATATTCTTCAGTCATTGATAAACAATTCGTTGGACAATACTCAACGCAATTACCACAAAATATACAGACTCCGAAATCAATACTGTAATTAAGCAGCCGTTTCTTGCGAATATCAGTTTCCAATTTCCAATCAACAACGGGTAGATCTATAGGACATACACGAACGCATACTTCACAAGCAATACATTTATCAAATTCAAAATGGATTCGACCGCGGAAACGATCCGCGGTGATTAATTTTTCATAAGGATATTGAATAGTTACGGGTAAACGATTTGCGTGGGATAAAGTAATCATGAAACTTTGACCAATGTACCTTGCAGCTCGTACTGTTTGTTGACCATAATTCATGAACCCAGTTACCATAGAGAACATATCGTTAATATATATATGAATAGTTTTATGTTTGTTTATTTCTCTTGTTTGAGACACGTTGTGAATATAGAATGTTACTTTACAGTGAAAAGAGTTGGAAAGAAGTTGTTAATAATAGATTACCGAGAGAAATAGGTAAAAGAAATTTCCATCCAAGATTCAATAGTTGGTCCATTCTTAGCCTCGGTAAAGTCCATCTTGTTGTGATAGGAATGAACAAGAACAAATAAGTTTTAGCTAATGTAATAAAGATACCAATTATCGCTCCAAAAACTCCACATGTTTTATTTATTTCAAAAAGCTCAGAAACATATATGTCCGGAATAGATATATTCCAACCTCCCAAGTAAAGAACTGTTACAAATAATGAAGAAACCAATAGGTTTAGATAGGAAGCAACATAAAATAACCCAAATTTTATACCCGAGTATTCGGTTTGATAACCTGCTACTAACTCTTCTTCTGCTTCTGGTAAATCAAAAGGTAATCTCTCACATTCTGCTAGGGAAGAAATAATAAAAATGATAAACCCTATAGGCTGACGCCACAAATTCCATCCCCAAAAACCATATTTTGATTGCGCCTCAACAATATCAATTGTACTTAAACTGTTAGATAATTATAGTCGGTGATACCATCACTGTTACCATCGCTATTACAGAACCGTACATGAGATTTTCACCTCATACGGCTCCTTGAAGGCCAGAAATAAATATAGGGACCGCGTCAGTATTCTTTTTTGAATCTTGATATGTTTGTAGGATGGATAACTATCGGCCGGTCCCAAATTAGACCAATTGAATTCTGTCTGTTAGAATTATTTTAATTCAAAATAAAATCAAAAAAGTACTTCTGAATTGATCTCATCCTTTCTTTAATTTAATTAATTTCAATAATAATTTCAATTCTTCTTTGTTCAGTAATAACTTAACTGTTCAATAAAATACTTCTTGTAAAAATATCAATAACCCGTTGGTTTCACGTACGAAAAAAAAATTCTATATTAATTAATGAATTATGACACAAATTCTATATCTATTAATATGTATATGGGAAAGAATAAAAGTAACAAATAATAAATAAAGTATATCTTTTTTTTTTTTTTTTTCGTTCCTATTCTTCTTTCTATTTCTGAGAAAAAGAGGGCTTTCAAAATAAAGTAAAGGATTATTTCGTTTCGAATAGTTATTTATTAAATCGGTGGATAGGAGTATACTCTGGATCGGAATCGTGTCATGGGGAGTACTGCCTGATCATTTCTACCAACTTAAAGCCCCAATTAGTATTCTTTGTTTGTATATTATGTAAAAATGTCCTTTTGGAGAATTTACATAGTCTCCATTACTAATCCTTTCCATATGTTCGTGTTTCTAACCATCCACTCGTTTTTGCTCAATCCCCCGTTATGCTAATACATAAAAATGATAGTGAAAACTCAATACGGTTGATCTTTTGAACCCGCTTCAAGTCAGGATGACTAATCAACCAATCTTGGGGGAAACGGTCTCTTCTGTTTATGTTTATTTCCGATTAACTCTCTAACTCTTATACATAGAAAATGAGAATCAATCTTTTTACTGCGAATTTATATATAAGCTGTTTTCTTTCACTCATATAACTATTTGATTTAGTTCATCAACCCGAATAATGAATAAAAAAAAATTAAGATATCTACTCAATCCATTCCAACCCTTTCCTTGAAAGGAAGGAATAGAGAAAAGTTTATGTCTATGTATCAACGAATCGCACGTAGAGATATTGATAACACACATAAAGTTAATGGTATTTCATAACTAATCGATTGAGCAGCAGCTCGTAGACCGCCTAAAAAGGAATATTTATTATTTGACCCGTATCCCGACATAAGAAGTCCAATTGGAGCAATACTGGAAATGGCAATCCATAAAAAAACACCGATATTGAGATCCGCTAAAACAAGGTGATATCCAAAAGGAACTACTGAATAGCTTACTAAAATTGATATGACTGCTATGGATGGCCCGATACTGAATAAACGAGTATCCCCCCTAGATGGAAAAAGATTTTCTTTGAAAAGTAGTTTTGTCCCATCTGCTAGAGCTTGAAGAACTCCCAAAGGGCCGGCGTATTCAGGTCCAATACGTTGTTGTATCCCTGCCGATATTTCTCTTTCTAACCATACAATTACCAGTACGCCTATTGTGATTCCCACTACAAGAGTCAAAATAGGAACAAGAACCCATAGAATTCCATAAACCTCTTTAAAAAATTCTAATCTAGAAAAAGAATCGATATCTTGTACTTCCGGTGTATCAATTATCATTTCAACGATCAACTTCTCCCATAATGATATCTATACTACCTAGTATCGTCATAATATCAGCCAATTTCATTCTTTTAACTAACCGCGGAAGAATTTGCAAATTGATAAAACCCGGCGGGCGGATTTTCCATCTCCAAGGAAAACCACTCTGATCCCCTATGAGAAAAATTCCCAATTCTCCCTTTGGGGCTTCTACTCTCACATAAAGTTCTTGTTTCGGCAATTCAAATGTAGGAGACGGCTTTTTACTAATAAATCGATATTCAAAATCATTCCATTCCGGATTCCTTTCTCTATCAAAGTATCGTATTTCTAAATTCTCATAGGGTCCCCCTGGAATTCCTTCCAGGGCCTGTTGAATAATTTTTACGGATTCTATCATTTCACCAATTCGGACTAGATAACGAGCCAATGAATCTCCTTCTTTTTGCCACTGTACTTCCCAATCAAATTCGTCGTAACATTCATAATGATCAACTTTACGAAGATCCCATTGTATTCCGGAAGCTCGCAGCATTGGTCCCGATAAACCCCAATTTATTACTTCCTCTCTACCAATAATGCCTACTCCCTCGACTCGTTCTAAAAAAATAGGATTTCGTGTAATAAGTTTTTGATATTCAGCAACTCTTGTTAAAAAATAATCGCAGAAATCCAAACATTTATCTATCCAGCCATGAGGTAGATCGGCCGCTACTCCTCCGATACGAAAATAATTATGCATCATTCTCATACCGGTGGCAGCTTCGAATAGATCATATACTAATTCTCTTTCTCTGAAAATATAGAAAAAGGGAGTTTGTGCACCAATATCCGCCATAAAAGGACCGAGCCATAACAGATGAGAAGCTATACGACTCAACTCCAACATAATTATTCTGATATAGCTGGCTCTTTTAGGTACTTGAATATTTCCCAACTGTTCCGGTCCGTTTACAGTTATTGCTTCTGTGAACATAGTAGCTAAATAATCCCACCGTGTTACATAAGGCAAATATTGTATAATTGTTCGATTTTCCGCAATTTTTTCCATTCCTCGGTGTAAATAACCCAATATTGGTTCACAGTCAATAACATCTTCACCATCTAGAGTAATGATGAGTCGAAGAACACCATGCATTGATGGGTGGTGGGGGCCCATATTGACTATCATGAGGTCTTTTCTTGTAGCCGGTATATTCATAGGTTTTTCCTCGATTCATTCTTTCATGAATTGCTGAAAACGAAAAAAAGTTCATTAAAATTCAAGATCTAATAAATCAAATAATTCAAAATGCCTTTATAAAAATAAAATTAACGAGTTTTTGACTCCCGAATATCCAACCGATTAATTAATTCTTTATAACATATTCTATTTTTCTTTGACAAATAAGACAGTAATCGTTGGCGTTTTCCCAGAATTTTACGTAAACCTCTCTGAGATAAATAGTCTTTTTTGTGTAATTGTAAATGTGAAGTAAGTCTTCGTATCCTATTGGTGAAACTAACTATTTGAAATTCAACAGATCCTCTGTTTTCGTCTTTTTCTTCTTGTGAAATAACTGAGATGAATGAATTTTTTACCATAAACTGAAATCTTCTCTCCCCCCCTCTTTTTATTTTAAGATATTTTTTATTGATAGATATCTTTATTGATCAGTAATAATAATGCCCCTAATTTTTATTTGGTATATACAATAATTTGAATTTCGTTATTAATTTCTAATTTTTTTAATTTAATAAAACTTACTCAATCCTATTTTCATTTTAAAATTGGATTTGAAAGGGGATACAAAAGTATGGTTGGTTTCTTCACTCACAAAAGATAAAAGTTTAGACCTAAAATAAGAAAATTTTGTTCATTCTAGATCTAATTGATATGTCATTGAATTAGTATCATGTATCAGAATGGAATGTAAGACAATGTATGCGTGCATCTCTTTGTCGTCATAGACCAGATATGGTATGGGAAATATAGGAAAAATGTACTATTAATGAATTTTCAATCGCGGATACATATGTATCCTTACCATACTGAAACAACTGCCATTATTGGTATTAAACCAATAACGATTCATACAAGCTAAATCTTCTAATCGATAATTGGGCCAAAGAAATAGCTTTAATTTTATAAGTTTTTTTTTATATTTTTTGCTTTTATCCACAACTTGACTGTTTACCTCATTCCCATTACAAAAAGATGCCTTTCTATGTCTATTCTTAGAATTTAAACAAATTAGAATTCGCAATTCTCTACGACGTCTAGGCGATAAAATATTTTCAGGAACAAACAAATCATAATTTTTTTTATATCTATTTCCAGTCATCTTTTGATGTTTTGTAATGACTTCATCAGAATTCTTATCAACATGTTTTTTTTCTCGGTATCTTTGATTTATTTGATGTTTACTTTTATGAACTAATGAAATACCGAGGGTTTGATACATAATAAATTTTCCATCATTTTTTATAGCTAGACGAATTGGTTCAATAATCAAAAATCCCCTTTTAATAAATTCTGTAAGAGTTACATCTTTCTGAATCGTCAAAATATCCAGACTCATTTCGCCCCTTTGAATAGAGGATATAGTAATTTCTCTTGGATTTATCAGTCTAAGCAGGAGACAATATACGTTGATGTTATTGATTATTTTTTTATTTAAAGAATCATCCCATCTCAATTGAAAATACAAATACCTTTTTAGGAAGAAATCAAACTCCGCTTTTGTATTGATCTTGTATTGCTTTTTATTTCTATGTTTTTTCATGTCCGATCCCGTATAATCTTCTTCAACATCTTTTTCTTGGTTTGAAAGAGCTGATTTAAGATCTGCTTGGCCCGTGGATTCTTTTTCTCCTTGATTTCGGTTTTCTAATTCAAGAGATTTTTTTTCATTCGACGATATTGATATAAAAGGATCTCTTTTTTTATTTCCAGTGATGCTTTTGTTTTCACTAGCATTTTTTTTTATATTAGAATTAAAAAGTAGTAATTTAATTGGTATAACCCACGGTTTCATTTTATACGTATTATAAAGTCTCACAAATTCTGGCAAGAACCAAAGTTCCAGATTTGATATGGGACGACTTAGTATTTCTTCATTCATTCCCATCCAATCCAAAAGGGGTTTTTGATTGGATAGGTTGATTTTTTGATCTTGCTGAAGTGTGAGATAAAAAAGACCCTTATTATTGATTTTATCAATTATTTGATACTTATTAACCCTAGTCTTAGTATATTTATTACTGTTAGTGTCAGTATCAATATTGATCCAGGCCTCAATATCGACCTTCGTTTTAAGACAAAAATCGAGAATTCTCCAATCAAAATATTTTCTATCCGTATTTTTATCCATATCTCGAATATCATCTTCTACCATATTAAATGATTTTTGTTTATGTGTGTTGTAATTATAAAAAATATCTTGGTTAGTTTTTACTTGTAATGGTGATCCATAAATTGAAGAGGACTTCTTAGTTTCAGAATTTATAGATTTATATGCTAAAAGATCATATCCATATTGTTTTTTAAAATTATCCTTTTGATTCAATAAAAAATCCGTTTCAATTTTTGTTTTTTTTTCGTAGTGAATTAATTCATCTTTTTCATATAAATCACACAAATCTTTATATAAATCTTTATTTTGAGCTATACAGTTCAATATATTTCGCCATTTTTGTGGTACTACTCTAGACCATTTAATTTGAGATACATCACATTGATATTGATAATGACTCCTTAACCAATTTGTCCATTGATTCATTCCAGAATTGCGAAGATTCTTAGGTCTTAATTCGGAATGAAATAGTTCTTGTCTTACAACAAAAAAATCCTTTATTTCATTCTTAAGAAAAAAGGGGGTTCCATTATATTGAAATACGGATTTCAATTTCTCTAACTTAATAAGTTGGGTTTGTGATAATTTGTAAAATACATATGCTTGTGAAAAGTAAGATAAGTCAAAAAAAGTCTTTGAATTTTTTTGACTAAGACTAATATTAGGATTAGAAAGTGACTCTTTTATAATCGAAATAAATTTAATTAAACTTTGATTTGTTTTATTAATTCTTTCTTGATTTGCTTCATTACTGTTAATGTTTTTATTAATAATTTTTTTTGTTGATTCAAGAAAAAGTTGTGTATTGATACTAGGAATATTAATCATAGATAGAAAGATATCTATGTATATCTTTTCAATGAAAAATATTATAAAATAATGGGATTTACGGATTAATCGAGCAGTTCTTCTTTTTAATATCTGCCAAATATTTTTTTGTGATTCCAATCTTTTATCATCATAACTTATTTTGTTAGAACTCAAATTTCTATCTGAAGTTAGAAATCCCTTTTTCTTGTCTTTTGTAATTTTTTCTATTTGATTTATGATTGTGTTTATTCTATCAGTCAGATCTTGCATTTTTTTTTCTGTTAATGAATAATTTGTCCAATTCTGAGATCTAATTTGAATGGACGATTCCTGAATCATCCGATTACTGATTATTGAATCTTTTTTAATTTCACTCAATTCATATACTTCTATTTTTCTCAATCCAAATAATATAATTGGGTTTATTTTTGAGAGTTCTTTTATTATTTCTTTTATAAACAGAATGTTTTTAATGATCCATTTTTTTTGTTTTTTTGAGACATTTAGAAAAAATTTTGTTTGTTCTTTTAAAATTCCTAGAATTATAAAACATTTCTTTTGCAATTTTTTCATTTTTTTTTTGAGTTCTTTTAAAATCGGTTCAAAAAATGAAAGTTTTTTTCTGGGAGAACCAAAAGGTAGTTCAGCTTCCATTCCAAAAATTGTTAAAAAACAAAAATCATTTTTTTGACCTTGCTTTTTCATTGGATCGTTATAAGGGGCTCGTAACTTAGATCTGTGCCAAGGTTTAAGACGAAAAGGAAATAGGATCTTGATCTGAATGCCGTCTGTTAACCAGTTTTTTGGAAATTCTTTTTCTGATAATTGAACGCCGTTATAGGTACATTTAACATGCATTTCTCTATTCCAATCCTTTAAGTCCTCATACCATTCCGGAAATTGAAATAATAGTATACGGACGATATTTTTAGCTATTATCAATGAAGGTAATATAATATATTTTCTAAGAATTGATTGGGTTACTAATAAAAAACCTCTCATTACTTGAGCAAGTAAAATACTATCCCAGGCTTCCGCTATTTGTATACGCACTTTCTCCTTTCTTTTGTCTTCTTCTTTTTTGTCCTCCTCTTTTTTTTTCGCGCTTTCTTTTGTCTTTTTCTCTGTATAATTCGAAATTGTGAATT